TTCTCTTGTTAAGACCCTATGAATCGATTGAACTCACAGATTCATCCTAAAACCACGATGATTTAATAAAAAATCGAAAGCTAAGCACAAAGATTCTTTGAGTAAGAACCATTGGATTATCACTTATTCAATCAATAGGTATTATGACTAATAATACAAAAAAATTTGTCTGTTAGTTAAAAAAATAGGCATAAATAAGGAGTTTGAAATAAAAAAAAGTTTGATTTATAACTTCTAAATTCTTTATTTGAAAAGCAAATTTTTTTGAATCCGATCTCGAGGTTTGAATATTAAATATGAATCATAGTTCAAATATTTCTTGATCTATTTTAGCTATTCCGTGTTTCAAATACCAAAAGAAATATCAGACGAGGTAGAACCATCTCTATCAGGATAAGATGACAGACTCATTTTCTGTATTATCAATAGGATCAATTATAACAAGTCACACACTCATATTCCGGAAATACAGAAAGAAATTCCGCGATCGAACTACCAAAAGGGAAGTTAGAAATAGAAATCGGAGATCTAAAAATTCATTTTGTATTGAAGGGTTAGAACTTCCTGGTTCTTTTGGATTTCATTTACAAGAAAATGAAATCTAATTTATTGAAATCCCATCCAGTAAAACGGAAGAATTATAAATTTCCAAAATAATAGATAGGAATACTGCAAATAAAGCCATTGCAACTCCCATCAAAGGAGTAGTTCCCCACCCAGGAGCTACTTTACCATATTCCGAATTCAAGGGTTTCAATAAAGCCCCTACGGTAGTCGGTTTTGGACGAGATCTAGAACTACCCTCAACGGTTTGTGTAGCCATAAATCGGATTATATTCATTGAGATCTGTTGACTTTGTATACCATTCCGTTGTAAATAAATGATTTTATAATAGATCCATTGTGGTCTTAAAATTCGATAATAATGGAAACAGCAACCCTAGTCGCCATCTTTATATCTGGTTTACTTGTAAGTTTTACTGGGTATGCTTTATATACCGCTTTTGGGCAACCCTCTCAACAACTAAGAGATCCCTTCGAGGAACACGGAGACTAGTTGAAGTAATGGGCCTTCCCATATGATATGGGAAGGCTCATTACTTCAATTGAGATAATGAAAAATCATTTCATCTTTTTAGTTTGAATTTTAGGAGGTTCCCTAAAAAAGATAGCGAAAAAAATTATCCCTAGAGTCGAGACTAATAGAAATGTATAAACCAATGCTTCCATAGATTCGATTGTGGTTTACAATTATAGCTTCCATACCTGTTTACTTGGGATTCTTTTCCCGATAATGATAAAAAAGAAAGAGTAAAAAAGGGTGGTGATTCAAATCAAGATTGACCTAATATCCTATCTCAAATCACAAAAAAATAGAGGCAAAAAATAACAAAACAATGTTGGATTAAACCCCTTGTCTTCTTGTAGTTGGATCTCCAATTTTTTGGAATGCGCCAAATTCTACTTGAACATCCAAATCGGGGTCAATACCAGCAAAAACATCTCTGAACAAGGTTCGAGACCCATGCCAAATGTGTCCGAAAAAGAAGAGTAGGGCAAAGGAAGCATGTCCAAAAGTAAACCAACCCCTTGGACTACTACGAAAAACACCATCCGATTTCAAAGTAGCACGGTCTAGTTCGAAAATTTCACCCAATTGAGCACGTCTAGCATATTTTTTCACAGTAGCAGGATCACTATAACTGACCCCGTTGAGTTCACCGCCGTAAAACTCAACAGTTACACCTACTTGTTCAACGCTATACTTGGATTCCGCTCTTCTAAAAGGAACGTCAGCTCTAACAATTCCGTCCCCATCTATCAAAACGACCGGAAAGGTTTCAAAAAAAGTAGGCATACGGCGTACAAAGAGTTCACGTCCTTCTTTATCTCTAAAAATAGGGTGTCCTAACCATCCAACAGCTATTCCATCTCCGTTGTCCATTGAGCCCGCTCTAAATAATCCCCCTTTCGCTGGATTATTGCCAATGTAATCATAAAAAGCTAATTTCTCAGGAATTTTCGACCAAGCTTCCGATAAACTTTGATTTTCGGCTAGCCCAGCACTTATTCGTCGATATATTTCTTGCTGAAAGTATCCCTGGTCCCATTGATAACGAGTAGGGCCAAATAATTCGATGGGGGTAGTTGCTGAACCATACCACATAGTTCCAGCAACAACAAAAGCTGCAAAAAAGACAGCAGCGATACTACTAGAAAGAACAGTTTCAATATTGCCCATACGTAATCCTTTGTATAGACGTTGAGGTGGACGGACACTAAGATGGAATAGGCCGGCTAATATGCCTAATGTTCCTGCTGCAATATGATGAGAAGCTATTCCTCCTGGAACAAAAGGATCAAAACCTTCCACGCCCCATGCTGGACTTACAGGTTGTACTTTTCCAGTTAGTCCATAAGGATCGGACACCCATATCCCGGGACCGTACAAGCCTGTTACATGAAATGCACCAAAACCAAAACAAGCTACTCCGGAAAGAAATAAATGAATTCCAAAAATCTTAGGCAAATCCAAAGAAGGTTTTCCTGTACGTTCATCCGAAAATATTTCTAGATCCCAATACACCCAATGCCAAATAGCTGCCAAAAAGCACAAGCCAGAAAATACAATATGCGCTCCAGCAACACCTTCGTAACTCCAAATACCGGGATCCGTTATAGTCCCCCCTGTAATACTCCAACCGCCCCATGAATTAGTTATTCCTAAACGAGTCATGAAAGGTATAACGAACATACCTTGTCTCCACATTGGATCAAGAACGGGGTCAGAGGGATCAAAAACAGCTAATTCATATAGAGCCATCGAACCAGCCCAACCAGCAACCAGAGCTGTATGCATAATATGGACAGAAATCAACCGGCCGGGATCATTCAATACGACAGTATGAACACGATACCAAGGCAAACCCATGGAAAATACCCCTTTATAAAAGAAAAATGATACTATGTAACTTTATTGCATTGGAAAAGACTATGACTATGCAATGGATCCCTTTTGTTCAATGGATTATCTCGGAACAAGGATTAATGTTTGTTCTATTCTTATTGGTAATAATGGAACAATTATGTTTGTAGGAACAAAAAGAAACAAATCTATTCTATACCCGATAAGTAGAAATACGCAATGGGGAGTTGATACCATTGTATATCAGTAAATGCTTTCATACCTAGTTATTATTGGAAGGCTATATTGGTAAGAATTTTCTTTTCTTTATTCTGTCTTTTAAAACGAAACCTTTCTAATCTATGCAGAAAAGAGAACAAAGGTTGATATTATAAAGACAATAACCCTAATTACTATTATTACGTTTCCACATCAAAGTGAAATAGAGTACTTAATTTTTTTTTCTTTCATGCCTATTGGTGTTCCAAAAGTTCCCTTTCGAAGTCCTGGAGAGGAAGATGCATCTTGGGTTGACGTATAGTGCGACTTGCCAGATATATTGGGTCATATGGGATTTCCCCATTCTCTCTCCCGATTGAGATATCCCCCCCTTTCGCCCAAAAAAGATTGATTGAATCATCCAAAATTTGGAGCGTGAAATGCAATTAGATCCATTTTTTCGTTTTAGGGGGATTTAGATTAATATTATCAATTAAAAAAATTTATGGCTGGATCGGTTGGACCAACAAAATGAAGTATCCAGGCTCCGTTTATAAAAAGCCCAATCCCAATTGGGGATATATTGCAGATTATTACTTGTATTATATAGTTTATTTATTTTAATTCTTAATTGTTTCGATTTGAAATTAAAAATAGAAAAAGAGCGATCTCAATCTTAATCACTCGAATAAAGTAATGAATAGGTTGAATATTGAAATTAATGAAAGAAATAAAAAAACGGAAAATCTTAACAAAAAAACAAGTGGTATTGGAAACATTTGTCCTATATGTGCAAATAAAAATCGGGCAGATCTTTACCCGGAGTAGAGCATAAACCTAAAAAAATTAAAGAGACCCATTCAAGAACAAGACAATGACATCGTGATTTGTATTGAATCTCGATGATATGATACATCAATGAAAAGTAAGTTCGATGGGGTTAGTAAATTCCATTTTTTTTTTTAGTAGAATTTTCTTCTATTTTTTAATTATAGAAATAGTATTCTATTAGTATATGGATAATTAGGTAATTTCGGGAAAGGAGCAATAAAGTAATCTTTTCTTGAAAAACGGAAAAGTAGCTCCTTAATTATTCATTATCAGTTGGAAAAATCTCTATGAAAAATAAAAAAGGGAATATAGAATCTACACATTGATTTTTTTTTCACAATTTTGTTTGAACCGTATGCATCAAAAGGTGCATGTACGGTTCCTAAGGGATACCATTTTACCCTAATCAACCGACTTTATCGAGAAAGATTACTTTTTTTAGGCCAAGAAGTCGATAGCGAGATCTCGAATCAACTTATTGGTCTTATGGTATATCTCAGTATCGAGGACGATACCAAGGATTTGTATTTGTTTATAAATTCTCCTGGCGGGTGGGTAATACCCGGAGTAGCTATTTATGATACTATGCAATTTGTGCGACCAGATGTACATACAATATGCATGGGGCTAGCTGCTTCAATGGGATCTTTTATCCTGGTCGGAGGAGAAATTACCAAACGTTTAGCATTCCCTCACGCTTGGCGCCAATGAATTTTTATTTTTAGAGAAAAAAGAAGACTATGCCTTCGCCATATGAAATATTAAGTAATAATAGCATGGCACTTTGAATTCGATATGAGACAATTTTTTCTATTTTAATTTTAGTTTCAAAACATTCGATTATGTATCGAAAGAGTAGTATGAGATGAAGAGTATTCCCGATTTTTATATCAGGAGTCCATTTCAGCGTCACAAACTTTTTTCATAAAAAAGACTCTATTTAGGTTTGAAAGAGTACAAAAAAATTTCTTTCTTACCCTATTTTTTCAGATCAAAAAGAAACTTTGGGATTGCTGAATTAGAGACGAAATAAATATATAAAGCAACGGAGCCATCATAGTATTTTTGAGTTCCCACGAAAAGAAGGGTGGTAATTGGATAATTTACTGATCGGAGTCTGATCATTTTCTCTTTCTTCAACGGAAAATCAAAGTAAATTCCATTCTAGAGCCGTATGCAATGCGAAAAAGATGCACGTACGGTTGTTCAATTCTCTCTTTTTATTGTTATTTCGTATTTCTTCTCTTCGCCTAATTGAATTGTGCGAGATAGAAGAACTTTGTATAGTATATCATCAGGGTAATGATTCATCAACCCGCGAGCTCTTTTTATGAAGCCCAAACGGGAGAATTTCTCTTGGAAGCGGAAGAACTTTTGAAATTGCGCGAAACCCTCACACGGGTTTATGTACAACGAACGGGCAAACCTGTATGGGTTGTATCCGAAGATATGGAAAGGGATATTTTTATGTCAGCAACAGAAGCCCAAGCTCATGGAATTGTTGATCTTGTAGCGGTCGAATAAAACGAATAAAATATAGTGAAACATTTACAATTTTTTGTCGTTACTAGGTTTAGCAGTCTGGGTTTACTATTCTATTAACTAGAAATACATTCGGTTAGGATTGATCTAAACCAGCCCATTATGTATATGATTCAGCATGCCAACTATTAAACAACTTATTAGAAACACAAGACAGCCAATCAGAAATGTCACGAAATCCCCCGCTCTTCGGGGATGCCCTCAGCGCCGAGGAACATGTACTAGGGTGTATGTGTGACTCGTTCAGATTATGAGCTGGAACAAAAACAAACGAAAGGAAAGAATTTTTCCAGTATCAATGATCAGTACTGGTGAATAGTCTAAAACTCCAGCCACTATCGAAAATTAATAAAATGAAAAAGATCAATTCATCTATTGAGTATGAAATTTATGGTTTCTATTGGTAGAAATCGGATTTAAGATAAGAAAAAACTTCCCATCGGTAGCGAACGTTATCCGTTTAGCAGGGAATCTTATTTTAAGAGCAAAAAAATTCTGCTCCCATTCTTGTAAGAACGGACTAACAGGGTCAGCTATCCAGCTAACCTTCAAAATTAAATACCGTTACTGTATAGGTGGATCTCGTTGTGAAAGACCTATTACTAGAGAATTCATGGGTAGAGCCAAAGAGTTTGAACTGTACAAGTTATCAATAAGATTCCGGAAATGAAGTTGAAGTAAAGAGCTCCGGTGTATAGAAAGGACCTCACCGTTTAAAAAGTAACCATAGAAACGAAGGAACCCATTATTTCTTTAATCATCTATATTTAATTTGAATTTACACTTTTTTATTTACTTTTGTTTGATATTAAGACAATTTTTTGTCTTGTTTTAAGGCGAAATGTCGAAAAAAAAAAAGAAAAAAAGTGGTTGGGAAGGTTATAGTAGCAAAAGCCATTGGAATTTTTATTTTATACATTGGAAAAATCCGTTTTGTTATTAATAGATCAAGGAGATAAAAGAATAACTCAAAGAAAGAAAATCAATTAGTTATTCATCAAAGTTTCATTTATTCAATGACTAGAGTTAAACGAGGATATATAGCTCGAAGACGAAGAAGAAAAATTCGTTTCTTTGGATCAAGTTTTCGAGGGGCTCATTCAAGGCTTACTCGAACTATTGCTCAACAAAAAATAAGAGCTTTGGTTTCGGCTCATCGGGATAGAGATAGACAAAAGAGGGATTTTCGTCGTTTGTGGATTACTCGGATAAACGCAGTAATTCGCGAAAAAATTGTATACTATAATTATAGTAAATTTATACACGACCTGTACAAGAGACAGTTGCTTCTTAATCGTAAAATACTTGCACAAATAGCTATATTAAATAGGAATTGTATTTATATGATTTACAATGAGATCATAAAAAAGGAAGGTGCAAAAGAATACCTCGAAATGAGTTAAATTAAGTTCCCCGGAGTTTATTCTCCGGGAGTATAGAGTAGAAATTAGTCTGAGAAAATACGATAAATATAAATAAATAAAAATTAACAAATTCATTCAAAAAAAAATTCCCAATTTTTATATATATTATCTTATGACGTGACAATCAAATCTAGAAGAATCTATATTCTCATATTTTTTTCGAACAAACCCGCAACCCGTTACGTTAAATATGAAATAAAGAAAAAGAATAAATAAGTCTATTATTTATTTTTGGTTCGAAAACTCGCAGTTCTAGTAGTCGACGCAGTTCTTTCAAATTGTTTCTCATTATTAAGAAAAGGTAACAAAGATAAAATACGAGCTTGTTTTATAGCACTAGTAATTAATCGTTGTTGTTTCAAGGTCAATCTATTCACTCGCCTAGATAAAATTTTTCCTTGTTCACTAATAAATCGACTAATTAAACTCATGTTTCTATAATCAATTCGATCCCCCGATTGGATCGGGGGCAAACGTCTACGAAACGATCGCTTGGATTTAATAAAGGGTCGCTTGGATTTATCCATAGTTTATTTAGTTTCTTCCTTATACCGAAAATACTAAAATCCTATTTCTTAATTCGAATTTTTTTAGGTCCAGCCTAAATAGGATTTGTTTCTTTCTATTTTATATATTATATATAATAATATGAAATCTTTAATATAGAAATCCATTTTCTATTAAAAAAAAATAGTAAATAATATAGAATGAAAATTCTTTTGTCCCCTTACTTGAAAGGATAATAGACAGACGCCCGGTTCGATCTATTTCTTTATCTCTCCATGAATTGTATGTTTGGAACAAATAGGGCAAAATTTTCGCAATTCCAACCGACTGGGCGTATTGTGTCGATTTTTTTGAGTAATATATCTGGAAACACCCCTTGATCCTTTATTAACACTCTTTCGAACACAACTAGTACATTCCAGAATAACTTTTACTCGGACATCTTTACCCTTAGCCATGAACCTCCTTTGGATATGGATATTTGATTCAAGCAACTTTTCTATTTTTTTCCTTTAAATAGAAAAGTTGCAAAAACAGAAATTGCTAACTAGAAATACAATTCGAAAGATTTTGTTGAAATCAATAGAGTAAGAATAATGTATAAGTTAAGGAAAGAAATACTAAGGAATCAAATTCAAAAGTTTTTGAACTATATTTCTAATCACAGTATTTCATTCTCGAATCTTCGTTAACCCTTTCCCATATCAATAACTAGAATGAAAAAAAGGGGAATGTCAACGCATCTGGGAAAAAACGATTGATTTCTATTAATAGACCAGCTAAAGACCCAAACCATAAAGCACTTAGTACTGGTGCCACGGAAAGATATGTTTTGAAATCTCGCATTTAAAATCCTCCTTTTAAATTTCTTTAATGTATAAGTAATCCATATCTAATCTATGATCCGATGCATATATGATAGTTAAAGACTACTTGTGTTTGTATAAGTCAAATTAAAATGTACAATAATATAATACAATAATATAATTAATGTAGTATGGTAGGTAAGAAATTTTTTTAAGAAAAAGAAAAACATGCCCCCTCCTACTGAACTGGGCATTCCCGAAAAATCTTTTTTTAGTTTACGACAGGTTTTTCATATACATAAATAGAAATTTCTATTATACCTTAATATAGGTATAGGATACGAGACCAAAAAGAAGAAGAAATGGCAGGGAACTGAAATAAGGATGTGGAAAATAAGACAAGGATTCTTTACAATTACATACACTATAAAAAAACCATTGAATTGAAAGGGATGTAGCGCAGCTTGGTAGCGCGTTTGTTTTGGGTACAAAATGTCACGGGTTCAAATCCTGTCATCCCTACCTAATTACTTTTACTCTGAGAAGTAAGGAGGAATTTATTGAAATTTTGATTCAATTTGGATACACGTAATCTCTCATTTTTTTATGATACTCTATATGATAGATAGCCTATATATATAGGATGTAGATAGAGTTTTTAGTTATAAAAAATCCGTTCTTTCCAGCCTTATCTTTTGTGATAAGAAAGCGCTCTTAGTTCAGCTCGGTAGAACGTGGGTCTCCAAAACCCAATGTCGTAGGTTCAAATCCTACAGAGCGTGATTCCATTCTTGTTAGGTCAAATTGAATTATCGAATTAGACTGAAATAGATGAATAAGAAAGAATCGAATTGAAAATTGACCTCCTGTGGATTAAATAAAAGAGGAGGTCAATCAAAAAAAGATTTATTAATTAATCAAAGATCCAACTGATCACCGCGTCTGTATTGTAAATATGCAGTTACAAATAATCCAGCCAAAGTAATGGGAATTAGACCTAAGACGATTCCAAATAGAAAAACTTCAATCATTTCAATCAATTCGTTTGAAAAAAAAAAGAAAGGGAATATCCATCCTTAAATAGTAATCTGAATTGCCCATGAATCTCAATAACCAAAAATTCTTAATTGCCCCAGTAAAGGGCTAAAAAATAGATGGAATCCGACAAAAGTCTTTCTCGAGTTGTTCATTCAATTAATTTCAAATAAGTCGTATTTTGTTTAGACCTATAAATAAAGCGGAGGTAATAGTTAAAGCCGCTAGTAAAAAACCGAAATAACTAGTTAGAGTAGGCATGAAGGGGCTAAATAAAATATGTTCTTTTTATACATATGTTTCGAAAGCACTTACCTAAGGTTCCATTTGGAAAAAAAGAAGCAAAAATCGAAATTCAAAGAATAAGTTCAATTGAAAGTTTTGGATTTATCAACTAGTACATTGGAGATGAGATGGCAAAAGATAAAGCAAGGGCAGTAGAAAAAAAAGAAATGACTCATTATCTGTGATATCTACACATCTCGTGATTTTAAATCAACAGATTTTTTGTTAAACCTTTGAGTAAACTAATCTAATAATAATAATAACCATGCCGTAGAACTTTATTCAAAAATGAAATGTTATTTATTTGAATCATTATAGACTAAAATGAAAAAATAATTTCTATTTTGATCCTTTCTTTTTTTTTTTCAACGATTAACTAATTTCTTTAAATCGAAAGTAAGGAATTCTTTCCAACCTTTTCTATATCTAAAACCGCGAAAAAGAAA